CATATAAAAATTTATATAGAATCTTTGAAAAAGACTTTTTCATACTTCATAAAAAAGAAAAAGACTTACTGTCTTTAGGATCTGATACTACACCGCTGCTCAATACCTTAGGGGATCTACTCTATTACATAAGTAGATTCCTAAGATTTATCTCATATTATGACATAAATAAACAGCTCTTGTTGTATCGGTCCAAAACCTTTCCAATTGATCTTTACGGTGCTTCCTCTATCAATTAAATCTTTTTTTTATCCATAGAAGAAAGTATTTAGGCATATCTAGTCTTCACTTCATATTTCGATCAATGAAGTTTATTTATTTGCTACAGCTGATAAAAAATCGTTTTGGACGATGCTTATGTAGAAAGCCCTTTTTTTGTGTTTCTAGTATTTCATTGACTAGCTGTTCGTTCTTTTTTTCTATAGTGGAGATAGTCGCACGTAATGACAGATCACAGCCATATTATTAAAAGCTTGTGGTAAAAAGGGGTTTCGTTCTAATGCCCGAAAATAGTATTCTAAAGCTTTGGTATGTTCCCCATTACTTGTGTGGATAAGGCCTATATTATAGAGTATATAACTTCGATCATAGGGATCAATTTCTAGTCGCATAGCTTCGTAATAATTCTGTAATGCTTCCGCATAATTTCCTTCAGATTGAGCCGACATCCGTTACGGTCGTTATTCGCCTTAACGAATTCTCCGTTTCAGAACCGTATGTGAGATTTTCATCTCATACGGCTCCTCCTTTGGTGCATAATGAAAAAAATATATGTAAAAATGTGATGTCATTATGAACTAAGCGGGGCTAATGTTTTTACAAGAAATCCCTAGCCAACCTTCTTGCAAAAGATCTTTTCTTACTACCAAGTGGGTTCATGCTAAATAAAAATAAAAAAGGAAACTCTCAAAATTTCTTTGTTCTCAACGCCCCTAAATTTCCAGGAATTAGTCACTTCAACAGTCTTCAATGGTTATACGGGTATCCAAAGTACGAACGAGATGGATGTTTATTGTTCCAACCATTTTAATTAGTCCCAATCCCAAAGAAGAAGAAGAAAGGGAATCATTTTGAAGAAAGTTTTCGTGTTGTTGATTTCTCAGCGTAGTGCTTCTTCCCCTATGCCTCCTATTTATATATTGTATTAGTGTAGTAGGATGGATCTGTAATACGGGAACCATAGGTAAAAACCTTTTGCTCAATACTATAATTCACAATTAAAGCATCTAAGGCTGCATTAATCGTGGATACATGACAGAAGGGATTGTTTTTTTATATTATAAACTTCACCTTCAAAAGCGTAGATTTTTTTTCAATACTCGTTTTTCTTTCTATTCCAATCCAAATCGGCGAGAAAAAAAAATAATAATGATAATCAAATCGCACCATCTCTGTAATAAGTAAATGCCTCTTTTTCTCCGGAAGTTGTCGGAATGACTCGTAATAAGATATCGGCTACAATTGTAAAGGTTTTATCAATAAAATTTCCATTTATACGCGATCTTGGCATAGGTAGTAATCCATTCTCTAACTCTTTTTATTTCCTTTACCTTTTCTTTTGTGAGAAAATTTTCTCACAAACAAAGGAATTGTATAGTACGAACTAACATAAAAGCGGACTCATAAAAAAAAACCTTCTATCTACTTCCAATTTTTCCGGTCAAAAAAGGTATCTATTAACCATAATCTAAAAAATGATGAATAACTCGCTATTCATCCAGATACTCAGACATAATCCTGATGTCGGAGAGATGGCCGAGTGGTTGAAGGCGTAACATTGGAACTGTTATGTAGACTTTTGTTTACCGAGGGTTCGAATCCCTCTCTTTCCGTACTTTCAACTAATTCACCAATCTTACGTGATTGACCACCATGTATCAAATCCAATAAAAAAGAATAGATATAAAATCTACCTTGTTTTGATTTTGAAATAGATTCTCTATTCCTAATTTATTTCATATGGAAAATGCTGGGAAGAGCAAACAAGGGATCCAAATCTCCCTCCCAAATCGATGATACATGAATAGGAAAAAGATTCCTCGACAAAATCCCTTACCTTGTGCCTTTTTATTTTTAATGGCAAAGGGGAGTTGTCCGAACTCTTGTTTTTAGTCATTTTTTTTACTTAAGTTAGGTTTATTAAGTCTGTCGAGAGTAATATTCTACGACAAGCAATTCATTTATTTTCAAACCGACGCATTTCCTATCTATTATTTGATTGACTAACCCTTCATATTGGAATGTGTGAAGAGTCAGATGGTTTGGCAATTCCTCAGGGGCAGATGAATCAAGAAGATTTTGAACCAAAGTTCTAGAGTTTTGTTCATCCTTCACTGTAATAATATCTCGGGGTTTGCAGCGATAACTTGGTATATCAACTATACGACCATTAACTAAAATATGTCCGTGGTTAACTAATTGGCGCGCTTGAGGAATAGTCAAAGCCATACCCAATCGAAAAAGGATGTTATCCAAACGCATTTCAAGTAATTGTAGTAAAACTTGACCTGTTGACCCCTTGGCTTTTCCGGCGATACGCACATATTTAAGTAATTGGCGTTCTGTAAGACCATAATGAAAACGCAATTTTTGTTTTTCTTCTAAACGAATACGATATTGAGATTTTTTTACGGAGCGTGATTGGTTTCTAAGATCGCTTCCTGCCTTAGGCCTTTTACTAGTTAGTCCCGGTAAAGCCCCCAGACGGCGTATTTTTTTAAAACGAGGCCCTCGGTAACGTGACATAAAGACTCCTTTTTTTATTGAAATTGTACAAAACTAAATAAACTTAAAACTGAACTAAATGATAATGATAAATGACGTGAAATACACTCCAATAAACTATTGTAATACAAAGAGTAAGAAGATATATTCTCTCAATATACAGATTTTTTTTATTGTATATACAATATATATAAATCAAATAAATCACAAAAATTTTCCTTTATTTTCTTTATTTATTTTGCAAAGATCGAACTCTTTTACCCACTATATATTCCTATATGGAAGTTTAGATGACATAATATAAATGGAGTGGTAACTCTGGGAAAAAGGTCAAAGAAGTCTTTTCAATCTTCTTTAATTTTGAAAGTACATTAAAAATCATGTAAAAAAACGAAAAAATATGGAAAAGCCGGCTATCGGAATCGAACCGATGACCATCGCATTACAAATGCGATGCTCTAACCTCTGAGCTAAGCGGGCTCAAATAAATAGTGACTATCATTAAATAAATAAAACATAAGCTTAATTAATAGAATATAGCAGTATATTGACTTTCGAATTTTGATTTCATTAGTTTCTAAATAATAAAATCTTAATTAGATCAGAAATCTTTTTTTTTTTATTTCTATCTATTTTATTTCTATCTATTTCTATCTATTTTCTATCTATATAGTATAGAATAGTATAGAATTATTAGAATTTCAAATTTACGAAGTAGACTTCTAATTTTTTTCCATTGCACATTGTAGAATTCTAAGTTTCAATAATAATTAATTTCTTTTCATGAAAGTAAAAAAAAGGAATCGACCGTTCGACTATTTCTTAAAATTTAAGACAACGATGAGAAAAGGAAGAACATATATATGTTATGTAATATATAACCATATTGAATTGCAAATACAAAAATGATAGAATCTTTGTTGATTAGACTAACTCAATATCGGTGGGGCTCAAAAAAATAAAAGAAGATAACAAAGACATAAAATAAATATCTATAATATAATGAATCCCAAGGTTTCGGCATAAGAAAAAAATGGAAAGACATAATAATGAGATGCTAAAAAAGGGGATATGGCGGAATCGGTAGACGCTACGGACTTAATTGGATTGAGCCTTGGTATGGAAACCTACTAAGTGATAACTTTCAAATTCAGAGAAACCCTGGAATTAACAATGGGCAATCCTGAGCCAAATCCTGGTTTACGCGAACACACCGGAGTTTACAAAGCGAGAAAAAAGGGATAGGTGCAGAGACTCGATGGAAGCTGTTCTAACAAATGGAGTTCACTACCTTGTGTTGATAAAGGAATCCTTCGATCGAAACTTCAAATCAAAAGGAATGAAGGATAAAAACCTATATTGTATAAATTTAGGTAACACAAAATGATCTCAAAAATGACGACCTGAATCTCGATTTCTCTTTTTTTATAAACAAAATCGAAATGTTGTGAATCAATTCGAAGTTTAAGAAATAATATTTATTGATCAAATGATTCACTTCATAGTCTGATAGATCCTTGATGGAACTTATTAATCGGACGAGAATAAAGATAGAGTCCCATTTTACATGTCAATACTGACAACAATGAAATTTCTAGTAAGATGAAAATCCGTTGACTTTTAAAATCGTGAGGGTTCAAGTCCCTCTATCCCCAGCTCTACTCCCCGAAAAAAGGTTGACACCTTACCTTTTTTTCGTTATTATATATTTGAGTTATTTAGAATCTATATCATTTTTCATTTTAAAACTTAGAACGTCTTATTTTATTTAGAAGATCCAAGAAATTCCCGATCCAAAACTTTTTGAATTTACTACTTTTGAGGTTCTTTTCATTGACATAGACCTAAGTCATATATTAAAATGATACTGATACTTCAGTAGATGATACTTCGGTAATGGTAGACATAGCTTTTTTGCAGAGGACTCGAAATCCTTGTGTCACCATTGGTAAAAGCAAGATGATACTTCGGTAATGCTCGACATAGCTTAACAGCAGGGGACTGTAAATCCCTATGTCATATGATAATGATCCTTCAGTAATAGTAATGGCTGACATAGCTTAACAGCAGGGGACTGTAAATCCCTATGTCATATGATAATGATCCTTTGGTAATGGTCCCCATAGCTTTGTTGCAGGGGACTGTAAATCCTTGTGTCACCATTGGGAAAAGCAAGATGATCCTTCGGTAATGGTCGGCATAGCTTTTTTGCAGAGGACTGTAAATCCTCGTGCCACCATTTGTAAAATGATCCTTCAGGAATGGTAGATATAGCT